GTTTCACAGAAACAGAGACAGTAAGGCTTAGATGTGAGATAGAGGTATGTGATAGATAGTTATCGATCTTGATGGTATATTTTTAGGCCTTTTGCTTATGAAAGGCAACAAACAATAGGTCTTACTATTCCTACATGTTCCATTAGTAAGATTCCCTTGAAACTTCCAAGGGGGTAACTGTGTATCTTGCTTGTGATTAATGCTTCCCAATTCTACCAGAAATCATATAGGAACTTGTTACGAGTGTATTCATTGGATTGGTTCATCAATAGCATTAGGTCAGAATCCCATTTTGACTCTGCACCATTGATTCCACTATTATTAATGATAAATAATGGAATAATTCCTTCATATTCATAGAGATAGGGGACATAATTCACATGGATATAGTAAGTCTCGCTTGGGCTGCTTTAATGGTAGTCTTTACATTTTCCCTTTCACTCGTAGTATGGGGAAGAAGTGGACTCTAGGGGTACTACTAATTTATAATTGAGTTGAGTAATCGAATTGTATCAATTGTTTAATAGATCATTCTGCGAAGCTAAAAAAAAAATATACCCATTTCAAAAATTCTACCAGAATCCAGTAATATATGAATAAGAACCCTTCGATCAAACAAAGATTTCAATGATTTGATTCCCATGTTCGTATTTCCAAACTGAACACACATGATAGGAAATGGAAATTTTTTCCAACCGAATTCTTCCTAAATATTCTATTTCGATGAACCGGCTCTTACCAGAATTATGGATATTACAATGAGGAGCAACCAACCCCTATTTTTTTTTCCTTTTATATAATTTATATAATATATGCCCATACTATTCTTCCTACATTGATTGTTTCGATAGATCTCGGGATCCATATTGAAAATAATCAGAAACTTAGGAATTAGAAGAGTTGACGTTCGATTATTTCAGATTGATCGGAATCAATACAAATGGATGTAGCGAAGAAATAGAATTGGAGTGCTATTTACATGTAGACATATGTAGATACATATTATAGATTGATCCATATCAAGCACATATCTTTATACAACTTTATACAATACAATAATAGATAGTGTGGTAGAAAGGTTCATATAGTTCTTTCTACCATACTATCTCATATACTGCTGACTCCAATCCACTCATTTCATTTAAGACTTGGGATTTGAATCCCTTTCATTTCTTCAATCATTGATAAGAACTAATAAGTCAAGTTTCATTCAAATTAATCATTTTGACTGACTGTTTTTACGTAGATGATAAGTAAAAAAGCAGTAGGAACTAGAATGAACAGCGCAGTAGCAATAAATGCGAGAATATTGACTTCCATAATCTCATCGTTTTTTTTTTTTTTGCTTTGCAATAACTCGGGATCTAATCCCATAGAGATAATAAGTCTTTCTCATGAAAATTCCATGGGATGGATTGCATCCTGATGATACTGAATCGGATCAATATCATGAATAACAATATCTGATCTATCAAATCGGATTCATCGTCGAGAATTGAATAGTATAACATAGGAAGATCCTTTATCCATACCGAATCCAAAATGGGATTCCTGATTCAATCAAGAATCCCATTGAATTTCTCATTTCCACTCTTTCTTTTCTATAACCTACCGTCTTCCTTATACAATCATCTGATGAGGTATTATCTAACCGGTGTTCCATTGGTCACAGACCCAAACAGTAGGAGTGAAATGGAAAAAAGGATGAGTTAAGTTCTAAGCGAAGTTTTTGTGATGATCTAATCTTCTTGGGAGACAGAGAAGTGTGATAAAAATGGGTCCCGGTATAAAAAAAAGATCGAATATTCCGATAAATTCACTATTTTATTTATGGATTTTGTTTATTTATTGATTTTGTTCTTTCTTCGATGGGGTAAAATAGGAAGAAAAAAATCTATTCATTCCTTCCCTCCCTAGAACAAGACAAGAGAGGCGGATCTTTGTTTGATCTTTTATTATATTAGTATCCTCTTTCCTTGGATTGAGGACTGAGACACATACATCAAAAAGAAAGTATGCAATTCAAATGAGATAGATAAATTGTTTTCAACTCGTAATTGAGGTTACACAAAATCGGAGTTAGAAAAGGGGGTAGGTTTCATCTGAAAAGTACTCTGTCGCTGTCGGGGTAACTATATTCTATATTAAGTTAATTGTGTATCGTACAATAAACGAATACAATTTGTGTATGTGTTCCCAGAAAACATATGGGTACTCTATTTCATTCCATTGATCAGGAGCAATCGAAAAAGCCAGACCAGTACAGTCTCTCTTGGAATCCTAAATATGGTGATACCACCGATCAATTCAATCTACATATGTCTCTCTCCCATCAATCGGTACTAGTTGAAGTAATTGAAATTACCGTATTTTATTTGTCCGATGAGAAATGCGAAACGAAAAACGAAAGAAATAAGGTCCACCGCTGAGAATTCAATTCTGCCCCTTGCCCCCCCTTCACAGAAAATGGAGAGATGAATTGATGGATTCATCGGATTCTAGGTCGGGACTGACGGGGCTCGAACCCGCAGCTTCCGCCTTGACAGGGCGGTGCTCTGACCGATTGAACTACAATCCCAGGGAAATGAGTTATACAGCATACATATTCTCATACATATTCTTATAATTTCTTTATATTTATAATTGCCGTGTTTTACCAGAAACACGAGTGATTGATATTCACATGGATATGAACTATAGTGAGAGTGACACGGATTACTAGTAATCCTGTGGTTATTGCCACATCGATTGATAAGATAATCAATCTTTCAATGAAAAAAAAAAAGGACTCTTTTTTTCTTTACTCCTTCTTATATTTACAGATTATTAATCTAGATCGTTAGAAAGATCAGAACGCGTGGGAACAAATGAACAAAGAAATAGGGATATAGCAGAAAAAATGGACTATTTATTCCTCTATATCAGGCATTTCTGGAGGACAAATTGGTTATATCATCCCCATGGATCGGCGAATTATTGGGCCGAGCTGGATTTGAACCAGCGTAGACATATCGCCAACGAATTTACAGTCCGTCCCCATTAACCGCTCGGGCATCGACCCAGGAAGAATCAATTCTAGGCTTATTGATAATCCATGATCAACTTCCTTTCGTAATACCCTACCCCCAGGGGAAGTCGAATCCCCGCTGCCTCCTTGAAAGAGAGATGTCCTGAACCGCTAGACGATAGGGGCATACCTGCCCGATCGCCATCATATTATGCTCATAGTATGAGCAGTTTTTTGGAATTGTCAATATAATGTAATGGCATGACTAGATCCGAAGAATCTTTCTTGCTTCCACAATTACATAGAATTTTTTGATTGTTCATTCATGAACCATCATATATATATGACGAAGTATAGGATCCCCTCAGCGGGGATTTGTCCGACAAAAAAAAAGTCAAACCCCCTTTCTTCAATTTTCACTCATTGATTCGCTCATCGTTAAGACGAGATATGCCTCACTAACACTAAGCCAGGAAATTCAGAAATGATAGAATTATTTTTTTGATTGATTCAAAAAGGTGATGTAGAACTCGTAAATCTGGGAAGGGATTGACAAGTAATCGAAAAGATTCTTTTTTTCTATAAGAATTCAGTTCAGGGTACGAGTCGAATCCTTCATCACATGATTCGATGAAATATTTTGGATCTATGTCGGATTGGTACATGTATCAATCAAGTGAATCTCGCCTCGATGGGTCAATAAAAGCAAAGCAATTAGGAGCGAAACAATTCATTGCATTGATATTTCTCAAATATAAATAATCATTTGATTTGACCCTAGAACTTCCTAGGTAAATCAAATGGCTTGTTCTTGAATGAGCCCCCTATGCATACATGTATATATGTACATATAGTCTATACATAGATACATGCAGTAGACTCATAGTGGTTAGTGGCCTCTTCATGAATTGAAGAAAATGGCCCTTTTAACTCAGTGGTAGAGTAACGCCATGGTAAGGCGTAAGTCATCGGTTCAAATCCGATAAAGGGCTTTTTCCACGAAGCTTCCGCCTTAGTCTTCATTTTTCATCGGAGAATAGAGATATTATTGATATTTGTAATAAAAAAAAAGGTAAACGGACCGCATAATGAGTTATCATTCTAATGAGTTATAGATATAAAGTTGAACATTTGTTCATTATGATAATAAGGAATCCCACTTATTAGGAGGACTACTATGTCACTACAGGCTATACTCCTCCTCATGTTTCATTATTTATATTTTTGGTCCCGGGACATGGATATTCGAGATAATACCCAATCTCAATTATGAATCGACAAACCAAAGTTTTACTACTTCTCCATTGTTCCAATTAAATCCATCGGAAAAATTAGAAATCAAGAAAAGAAAAAGTAAGTGGACCTGACCCATTGAATCATGACTATATCAGCTATTCTGATATTCAAATTGGATAGAGATAAAATTGTAGAAGCGGACCCCTTTTTTTTATTTCCTTGGACCACGCAAGAATTTGTCGATATTTCCGATTGAATCTTCTTGTTCCTGGATGCTCCATAGGAATAAATCGCTATTCCCTTCCTCCACAGAGAAACCATTTATTCCGAGTCACAAGAGCAATATATTTTTCAATATCTTTCTTTGATTCCAGAAAAAGATCAGTTTATATCTATATAGGATTTCGATATAGATATCAGATCATGGCTTCATGTACCAAATATTTCCATATTGATGCATCAGAAATTTTTGTTCCGCCAATGCAATGGAGAGCGAATGCGAGAAAGGGACTTTCATTTAAGTCTCCTATTATTTAATATTTAATTTAGGGACATGGACAAAAAAATAGGGAATTTTCCTTTTTTTTTTCTGCCGGATAAAGGTAAAGTAAAGAGGGAAATATTCGAAGTTTCTTTTTTTTTTGGTTCGACCCGTGAAAAGATATACTCTGGAATTTTCGATTCATTCGAAAGAAATATAATAAAGAAGACAATAACAAACAAAAAGGAATCCAAAAAAAAAAGGAAAGAGTCATAA